ACCCTTCTATGTATCATTAATATTGCCAGAATTCCTACACAACATGTTCTCGAATCAAGAATTTTTTATTTTTATAAATCCATTTACAATACTAAAACAAACCAAGAAATAAAAAAAAAACACAAAAAAGAAATTCAATATATTTCGACTCTAAAAAGGGCGCTTTACAATATTAAAGTTAGTAATAGAAATTCACATCTTTTTTTTGACTTATCTTGCTTATCGCAAGCATATGTATTTTACAAATTATCACAAACCCAAGTTCTTCACTTGTATAAGTTAAGATGTATTTTTTACTCTCATGGAACATCTTTTTTTCGTAAGACTCCAATAAAGAATTCTTTTGTGACACAAAGAATATTTCATTCCGAATTACGACATAAGATATTTTCAAGTTGTGAAACGAGTCAATGGAAAAACTGGTTAAGAGGTCATCATCAATACAATTTCTCTCAGATTAAATGGGCTGGATTAATACCACAAAAATGGAGAACTAAAATAAATGAAAGCGGTATGACCAAAAAGAAAGATTTTAAAAAATGGAATTCATATGAAAAAGAACTAGTATTTTCTGACAAAAAAGAAAAAGATTTTAAAGTATATCCATTACCAAACCAAAAATATAATTTTTCAAAATACTATAGATACGATCTTTTATCATATAAATCTATTAATTCTAAAATGAGCAAGGCCTCATATATTATTTATGAATCACCATCAGAATCAGAATTAAATAACAACCAAAAGATTACTTTTAAGTACAACAATTATAAACAAAAACTATTTGAAAGCCTGGAGGAAATTCCTATCAATAATTATCTAGAAAGGGGCAATCTTATGTCTATGCAAACAAATCCGGATAGAAAATATTTTGATTGGAAAATTATAAATTTTTTTCTAAGAAAAAAAATAGATATTGAGCCCTGGACCAAAATGGATTATAACGGTAATAGAAATACTAAGATTGGAAGGAAGAATTACCCAAAACTGGAGAAAATAGATAAAAACGCTCTTTTTTTTCTGACGATTCCTGAAGATTCAGAAAGAAATCCGATTAATGACAAGAAACTTTTTTTTGATTGGATGGAAATGAATGAAGAAATACTAAACCCCATATCAATATCAACGAATCTGAAACTTCCTTTCTTTCCAGAATTTGTGCCACTTTATAATGTATACAAAACCAAACCGTGGATTATACCAAGCAAATTACTTCTTTTAAGTTTGAATAAAAATAAAAAAAGAAATGAAAATAAAAAATTCCATTTTTTTAGACCATCGAATGAAAAAATATATTTTGAAATAATGAATCAAAATCAAGAAAAAAAAGAACCCTCAGGCCGAAAAGGTCTTAGATCCTATGCACAAAACCAAGGTAAAACGAAAAAACAATCCAAGATGCGGAATAAGATGAGACCAGAAATCATTTTCTTACGCAAACACTATTTGCTTTTTCAATGGATAATAGACGACGGTTTAATTCCGAAGTTCACTGAAAGAATGATCAATAATATCAAAATCTATTGTTATTTGCTTGGACTGAGAAATCCAAGAGATACTACTATATCGTCTATTCAAAGGAAAGAAATAAATCTGGATATAATGGTGATTCGGAATAAATTGACTCCTATAGAATTGAATAAAAAGGGGATATTTCTTATCGAACCGATTCGTTTGTCTGTAAAAAACGACGGATACTTTATTATGTATCAAACCATAGTTATTTCGTTGGTTCATAAGAGTAAGTACCAAACTTCTCAAAGATATCGACAAAAAAGATATATCAATAAGAAAAAATTGGATGAATCTATTACAAGATATCAAAAAATAACGAAAAATCTAGACAACAAATCTTATGATTTTATTGTTCCTGAAAATATTTTATCGTCTAGACGTCGTAGAGAATTGAGAATTCTAATTTTTTTCAATTCAAAAAATAGAAATGGTGTCAATAGAAATCGAGTATTTTGTAACACAAAAAACATAAAAAGTGGGAATCTTTTTTTGGATCAAAGTAAACATTTTGATATAGATAAAAACGAATTAATTCAATTAAAGTTTTTTCTTTGGCCCAATTATCGATTAGAAGACTTGGCTTGTATGAATCGATATTGGTTTGCTACCAATAATGGAAACCTTTTTAGTATATTAAGAATATATCCACAATCAAAAAAATAGGTTGATGGTACATTTTTCATATCTATTCTGTACCATATATATAGAAAAGCAAACAGATGCACATATGCCCTTATCAGTTTAAAATAGATATAGATCCTTTTTTAGTTAATACTAAATCGTTAATACTAAATCAATGACGTATCCATTTGGTTGGATAAAATCTATAAACGAATCAACGGAATCTTCCTAATTTTAGGTCTCAATTTTTCGACGTTGTGAGTGTAAAAAAGTACCATCCCCTCCTTATCCCTGCCCAAAGAAAATTCAAAATTTTATTAATAAAATCAGGAGTCCAGAAAAAAAATTTGTGTATACTAATTACTACATTAAAATGACTGATATTATTATTACTGAGCGATAAACTATAAGATATATATGTAAATTAAATAAATATAAGAGGAACTTTTTATGATAAAAAAAAAATTAAGTGTAATTTTTTTGACAGAGGAAAACAAAGACAACAAGGGATCCGTTGAATTTCAAGTAGTGAGTTTCACAAATAGGATACGGAGACTTACTTCACATTTGGAATTGCACAAAAAAGACTATTTATCTCAGAGAGGTCTGCGTAAAGTTCTAGGAAAACGTCAACGGCTGCTGGCCTATTTGTCAAAAAAAAATAAAGTACGTTATAAAGAATTAATTGGCCGGTTGGAGATTCGAGAAACAAAAAATAATTAATTTGAAGAGTTGTTTTGCATTTTCGCTTAAATTTTGATGAACTTCTTTTCGCTTTCAGCAATTCATGGAAAAATGAATCGAAAAAAAACCTATGACTGCACCAGCTATACGAAATGACCTTATGATAGTAAATATGGGTCCTCAGCACCCATCAATGCACGGTGTTCTTCGACTCATTGTTACTCTAGATGGTGAAGATGTTATTGACTGTGAACCAATATTGGGTTATTTACATAGAGGGATGGAAAAAATTGCGGAAAACCGAACAATTATACAATATTTACCTTATGTAACACGTTGGGATTATTTAGCTACTATGTTCACAGAAGCAATAACTGTAAATGGTCCAGAGCAGTTAGGCAATATTCAAGTGCCTAAAAGGGCCAGCTATGTCAGAGTTATTATGTTGGAGTTAAGTCGTATAGCTTCGCATTTATTATGGCTTGGCCCTTTTCTGGCAGATATTGGTGCACAGACGCCCTTCTTCTATATTTTTCGAGAAAGAGAATTGATATATGACCTATTCGAAGCTGCCACCGGTATGCGAATGATGCATAATTATTTTCGTATCGGGGGAGTTGCTGCTGATTTACCTCATGGCTGGATAGATAAATGTTTGGATTTTTGTGACTATTTTTTAACAAGAGTTACTGAATATCAAAGACTTATTACACGGAATCCCATTTTTTTAGAGCGAGTTGAGGGAATAGGCATTATTGGCGGAGAGGAGGCAATAAATTGGGGTTTATCAGGACCAATGCTACGAGCTTCTGGAATACCATGGGATCTTCGTAAGGTTGATCATTATGAGTCTTACGATGAATTTGATTGGAGGGTTCAATGGCAAAAAGAGGGAGATTCATTAGCTCGTTATTTAGTACGAATTAGTGAAATGACAGAATCAATAAAAATTATTCAACAGGCTTTAGAAGGAATTCCGGGGGGTCCCTATGAGAATTTAGAAATCCGGCGCTTTGATAAAGTACAGGATCCCGACTGGAATGATTTTGACTATCGCTTTATCAGTAAAAAACCTTCGCCTACTTTTGAATTGTCAAAACAAGAACTTTATGTAAGAGTAGAAGCCCCAAAAGGAGAATTAGGAATTTTTCTGATAGGAGATAGGGGTGTTTTTCCTTGGAGATGGAAAATCCGACCACCAGGGTTTATCAATTTGCAAATCCTTCCTCAGTTAGTTAAAAGAATGAAATTGGCTGATATTATGACGATACTAGGTAGCATAGATATCATTATGGGAGAAGTTGATCGTTAAAATGATAATAGATACAACAGAAATACAAGCTATCAATTCTTTTTTTAGATTGGAATCCTTAAAGGAGGTATATGGGATCATATGGATGCTTATCCCTATTTTTACTCCTGTATTAGGAATCACAATAGGTGTACTAGTAATCGTTTGGCTAGAAAGAGAAATATCCGCAGGGATACAACAACGTATTGGACCTGAATACGCGGGGCCTTTGGGAATTTTGCAAGCTTTAGCAGATGGTACAAAATTACTTTTCAAAGAGAATCTTCTTCCATCAAGAGGAGATATTCGTCTATTCAGTATTGGACCATCCATAGCAGTCACATCAATTCTACTAAGTTTTTTAGTAATTCCTTTTGGATATCACCTTGTTTTATCGGATTTAAATATTGGTGTTTTTTTATGGATTGCCATTTCAAGTATTGCTCCCGTGGGCCTTCTTATGTCAGGTTATGGATCAAATAATAAATATTCCTTTTTAGGGGGTTTACGGGCTGCTGCTCAATCAATTAGTTATGAAATACCATTAACTCTATGTGTGTTATCAATATCTCTACGTGTGATTCGTTGAGACATCAAATTTCCTCTATTTTTTTTCTTTATAGAAAGGAAATTTCATGAGTTGAATATATAGATACATTTTTCTTTTTTATTCATCATTCGGGTTGATGAACAAAACCAGATAGTTCTATGAGTGAAAAAAACGGCTTCTTTTTTTGCAGTAAAAAGATTCAGTCTCATTTCCTATGTACAAGAGTTCAGTGAAAGTAAACATAAGCATTATAGACTGTTTACCCCAAGATTGAGTGATTAGTCATCATGACTTGAAGCGGGTTCAAAAGAGCAACTGTCTAGGAATTTTACTAGTTAG